TTCGATTCATGGTCTCATCTTATAATACCTAAGGAGCTAATGAAAGTCTTTTAGTCAAATTAAACTGTCTCAATTCCCCGGCAATCGCACCAAAAAATCGACTTCCTTTTTGATTTCCTTCTTGATCAATGACAACTGAAGCATTGTAATCATATCCTAAAAGGCCCTATTCTATAAAGCACAGGTATTTACTAGGACTGCTACGTGGGGTAAGCTAGCGAAGTTCTTTCTTTCACGGTGCCTATCTCGATTCTTAAACAACCTCTACCGTCCGGTCGAGTCAGCTTCGCTCCTTTATTCGTACATCTCTTTCTCGAATGGAAATTTCCCAATAGTCAAGGTAGGACGAAGAAGAACATTAGTGGGTATAAGGAGAAGCAGTAGGAGAAGGAGTGTAATCAATATTGAATGAAGTTTATGTAGACTGAAAGCTTAGTAAACTAGCCCAATAGGCTATTCATCTAACTAGTTAAAGAAGAGAAGAGCTAGCACGAATCGTCTTTGCAGCGTAAACTCCTGCTAAATGAATGCCTTTGCTTTGGCTTTGAAATTATGTTCCTGATTCAACTCCTTCATGCCATTGATTGATGCAAGTCTTTTTCCTTGTGTAAGAGATATTCCATCAAGTTTATAGAGACTGAAAGCTGCCTAAACTGGATCAATATTCAGCCAATCCCTTGCAGCTTTATCTCACTTCTACTTCTCGTGGGGCATTGCGATAGGAAGGAATGCCCAGTATACTACTTGAGCCGAGTGATCACAGGTCCGGGGACAAGGTACTCAGTTGTGGAAGGGCACTGCCTCACATTAGTCTTTGTTACTCAGAAGTTGCGTCACTACTTCATGTCCTTCACAGTTCATATTGTGACAAGATGTGACCCAATCAAACACTTAATGTCTCGAGCTATACTATACTCATAGGGAGAGCTGCTCGGCGGTTCCTCACTCTAGCAGGCTATGACATGAAATGTGTAACTCCCAACGCAATGAAAAGTAAAGCCTTAGTTGATTTGCTTGCCCGTTTCCCGAGTGGAGAATATGAATATGCACCTCCATCAGAGCAGAACTCTCAGCTGCAGTATTGGAGGAAGCCAACAAATTGAAGAAAACTTGCCTCCAATGTCAATTCTACCCATGTCCAGCAGAATGTGCCTTAGAGCATTATATTATGAAGACTGGAGAAAGCCCTATATTGATTGTATTTCTTTTCTGGATCAAAAAATCCTCCCCTCTGAAACAAAAGATGTAGTTGGAATAAAGAAAAGGGCATTTCGCTTCTTTGCTAAGCAAGGAGAACTTTACAGGAAGGGCTATAATGGCCATCCTCTCCATCCGGATGTGCAGCAGGTTCTCGAGGAAGCCCACGCCCCAGGACATATTGGCGGCGCAAAGATATATGATCACCTGATGACCCTGGGGTACTATTGGCCAACTATGGAGATAGATTCAGCAACATTTGTTAAGAGGTGCAAGGTTTGTCAACTACATGGCAACCTCATACATGCTCCAGCCGTGGAACTCCCTACCCATTTAAAACTTGTGCCCTCGATTTCATCGGGAAAATAACCACTCCCTCGAGGGGAAAATGTTTCATTTTAGTAGCAACAGAGTTGTTCACCAAATGGGCAGAAGCAGTTTCACTACGCCGAGACAACTCTCCTTCAAGTTGAGCCAATGCACTTGTAGCTTTCTCGAGCGCTGCTGAAGTCTGGGCGTACTCCTCGAGATGATGGGTATCAAATCTTGCCTTGGCCACTGCACCCAGCCTGGCATGAACCCATCTCAGATCAAACCCAAAGCACCCCTCCATATCTCGAACGTCCTTCTGAATGTCTTCAAAGACATCAGCTGGTACCTCCCCCATTACATAAGCAAAAAGTTTGAAGATTCTTGGGAAAAGCATGTCTACCGCGTATCCTCGAAGTTCTCTTCTCTGGGGTTGGCAAAAGTTTAAGGGTAAGCTGTCCAGATGGATTCCATAAGGATGGACGTGGTGCGTTGAACACTAAGGCCTCTCCACTCGACGTAATCAGGATTTAGACTCAAACAAACCCAACTAAGCCCTGAGGACACCTTCTGCTCGGAGGGCACAATCCAGCATTTCTTACAAAGTCTTACAACGGATGTGAGCTTAACAACCCTCGTGCCATGCCCAAGCCCTTACCTTCGCCCTATACCGAAAGATATTAGTTCATTGATCAACTACCACTTGATCCCCTAGGTAAAGGAATTTCTCTAAGGTGCCAAAGAGTCCCCTCCTAATAAGTAGGGCTTTGCTGGTCTTGCAAGCATTCGTCTACGTTTGCTCGCAAAACTGCTAAGGTTAAGATAGCCAATCCCGTTTTGTTTCGGCAGAAACGAAGAAATTTCGAACAGTGTATTATAGTCGACGGGCCTCTAGCGACGATCGGACCCAGATAATCAATGTATTCATCGTGCCCCCCCTGGTTCGGTGAAAGAATTTAGATTTCCCGATGAGGTAGCCTGCTGGGACTTTGCTATAAAAGGGATTAGCGGCTTAATGCATGGATTTGAGCTGTGAAAGGCCTTGTAAGTGCCTTGCTCATGCCTTCCCGCCTTACTATGTCAAAGAGCAAAAAATGCACTCAATGAAGGCCACGATCGATAGTAGGGGTTTCTCTCTCAATTAACAAGCCCAGGGATCACAGACGAGATCTAACCTAGTGGTTTCGCTTTAATTCATTAACTATACGAAGATCTTATTTCTTACCTACTAGATCGATTGAAAGAAGCCTTCGGGTTACAGTCAACTCATAAAATACTCTCCTAAGGAGATATTCTTTCTATCCATAAACAGAAAGGGGGAGAGATTCCTGCTTGCCTACTTCGCGGATCGAAGGGAGAAGACCTATTCAAAAAAAAAACAGACAAGAGAAGAGATCAAGATGACTACCAAATTCATACCAGAATCCTTGATTGTACTAGCTTAAAATCAAGACCACAATGAGAGACATTCGATCCCAGAATTAGCTCTATCCCACCTCCAATGAGATGTTTTAAGCATATGGGTTAGTGGCAGTTGAATGAAACTAGAAAGAGTGGCAGTTAGATCCTTGAAGGGAAAGGACTTGGCTTCATCTCCCACACCGGTTAGCAACCGAGATAAGAGTGAAACTAAAGCGGGAAGGAGATGAGGATCCGGATTCTATATTCCATTTTTTTCTTTTTAGTTTGAGTGAACACCCGGTAGCCAATCGATCAGGACTAGGAGCTGCACCAAGACGGATTAGTTCGCCTTCGGGTTCTTAAGAAGAAAAAGAAGATCCCGGAGTTCTCTTTCTAGGTTGAGGAGATTGCTTTTACTTTCTTGTTAAACCTACCCGAAAGAGAGTGAGTGGTGGATTCAGAGAAAAGCTATTCTTCTTAGCAGTTTCACAAGTGAATGGAATGATTCTTCCCCCGAGGGTGACTTCACTACCTGGATCCTCATCTCTTGAACTCGTTCTGGCAGCTAGTTTAATGGCACCGGCATCTCATCTAGTCTAGATCGATTCCCTAAGAGCTTCTTCTCTAGCAGGCGATTTGGCCCATTTTATCTTTCCTGGTAATAAGGAAAGGCCTTTCCCTATCACGACCGCCTTCCTTTATTCGGAATTCATTCGTCTCAAAAGAAAGAGCTAGCGAACCACACCAATTCCATTCCAATTATCTCTGACAGAGCAGGATAGCTGCCATCAACCCTTTAGAGCGAGGGCCCTCCGAGACCAATGCAGAAGGAATAAGAGCCTTTATGCCTTGAGCCTTGAGCGAAATCATTGACCTTGCGCCTGGTTTGATTAGGACATTGCCGCATTTCATCTCAAAGAGGATCTAACTCTTTCTTTCCGGCTTAGCCGAACTACTTGGCTCGGATCAATTCACTCTTTCTTTATCGCAAGCAAATAGCCAAAGAGCTGATGAAAGAGCACCGTCTTCTCTTATTCCTGAAAACATCTTCAGAGCAGTTATTACAAAAAGACTAGCATCTCTAACAGGAAAAGCAAGCAAAGACCTCCCCTTTGGTTTGGTGGCCTCCTTCCTTGATAAGAGTGAAAGCAGAATCAGAATCAGACTCTTGGACGTGGGATCTTGCCTAAATAAATTTCCATTGAGCGGGGTAAGTCTAAAAAAGCATTTCACCGGCACTCAGCCCTTCCCCCCTTACTCCAAGAGCCGAAACAGCCTCTATTCCTTCAACAGCAGTTAGGCCTTTTTCTAATCCTACAGCCCTTCTCCCAAGAGTTTCAGAAAAGGCTACCGACTTGGCCTACTTTGACTACGCTATTCTTCTCATTTCGAAAGAAGAAGAAGTAGCCCCGCCGACGACAACAGATTCAATAGCTGGGGATCTTGCTAAGAATGAAACTCCTAACCTTAAATCATAGAACCGGGGATGATTTCCAAGAATCCGAAGTTGGAACGGGGAAAAAAAATCCCCAGTGGGTAGGGAAGCTGCCCATCCGTTATAGTTGCTTCAGAAAGATAAATTGGAAGGTTGGGCGATCTCCTATCCTGTCCGGTCGTTGTGGCAAGCGAATCTATTGAGAGATATATTGAGCCGGTAAGCGGGATTGACTTGCCGAATAGTGATATGATGTCACGAAAAACGGCTGCTCATTTCGTATCTTGAAGAAAGTCAAGCAGGAATAGATGGCCTGCCCCTAGCTCTAACTAATATCTCTACTTTGATAGCACAGGAGTGCTTTCATTCCCTGCCACCCGCTTCTATAACTGGCTATTCCTTATCGGCATTTCAAGACAAAATCTTTCATGATCCATCCCGGAATTGGATATAGAATAGTTGGGATATTCAACAGGGAGGGAACAGAAGGGGATGACATCAGAAGTAGGATCGTCGAACGGTCTTCTGGCTCCGTGGCTCCTGACCTTGGAAGATGGGATTCCGAGACCTGGACCCTTTTTCATAACTTCCGCTCGTTGCATACCTTGCTCCACTACTGTACAGCATTTCCCGCTGCAGTTTGAGCAGCAAATGGTGTCCCTCTTCTTGTACCCCCTCTTCCACAAGTACCGGCGGAGGCCCAATAAACCACCCGACCCCTTACATCTGTAACAGTCACAATGGTATTGTTGAAGCTTGCTTGAACATGAATAAGTCCTTTTGGTATTCTACGTGCACTCTTGCGTGAACCAAGACGTCCATTCTTACGTGAACCAGTTTCTTTTTTTTCTTTCATTCCGGGGAAAACCTCCTTGAAGTCTCAACTAATGGGGGAGGAGTGAGATTATACAACCCGCCCTTTCTCTTTTTTTCACAAATAGTCAATTTAGGATCTAATTCGCAGAAGGATTACCATATATAACACAAAATTGATCCGCCGATTCCTTCGAATCTAGCCTCCCGGTCTGTCATTATACCTCGAGAAGTCTAAATAATTACAATCCCCATCCCGCCTAAAATTTGAAGAATTCGTTGATAGTTAGAATAGATTCGTAGACCAGGTCGACTGATCCGTTTTCAATTTTGAAAAGTTCTGTTAGGTTCTTAGTAGCAATCGGCGACCTTTTTTTCTTTTACTTCACAGAGCTTTTCGTCTCCTTGATAGCTGGAAGTTCTCCAAAAGTATGAAAAGCTGGAGGACTTTGTACCATCCATTCCGGTGTGGTTGGATTCTGTTCAACAGCCCAAGGACTTGGAGCGCATCTTTTGTTGTTTCCACTGCTTGAAGTGATTGTTACGACCACGAAGAAACGACAAATCCCAACTACAGATATATAAGAGCCAGAACTGCTAAGGGCATTCCATCCAGCGTAAGCATCTGGATAATCTGGAATGCGACGTGGCATACCCGAAAGCCCTAAGAAATGCATGGGAAAGAAGGTCGGATTAACCCCGAAAAAAGTGATCCAAAAATGGATTTGACCTAAAGTTTCAGGATATGTTCGACCAAAGATTTTACCTACCCAATAGTGAAATCCTGCAAATAAAGCAAAAACGGCTCCCATAGAAAGTACATAATGGAAATGTGCAACCACATAATAAGTATCATGTAGAGCAATGTCTAGCCCAGAATTTGCCGGAACGATTCCAGTGAGTCCCCCTATGGTGAACAAAAATATGGACCCTACAGCAAATAACATGGGTGTTTTGTATTGTATCGAACCCCCCCACATGGTAGCGATCCAACTAAAGATTTTGATTCCAGTGGGGACAGCTATGATCATGGTAGCTGCGGTGAAGTAGGCACGGGTATCAACGTCTAAGCCCACAGTAAACATATGATGAGCCCAAACAAGAGATCCAGGAACACCTATACTGATCATGGCATAAACCATGCCTAGATACCCGAAGACCGGTTTTCCCGAAAAAGTAGAAACGATATGACTTATGATACCGGATCCAGGCAGAATGGGAATATACACCTCTGGATGACCGAAGAACCGAAAGAGATGCTGGTATAATATGGGGTCTCCCCCTCCAGCGGGATCAGAAAAGGTTGTATTAAAGTTTCGATCGGTTAATAACATGGTAATTGCCCCTGCCAGTACCGGAAGTGATAATAAAAGTGGGAATGCTGTCACTAGAACGGACCACACAAATAGGGGTGATCTATGCATAGTCATTCCAGGTCCACGCATGTTGGAGATAGTTGTTATAAAATTGATAGAACCTAAAATGGATGAAATACCAGATAGATGAGGACTAGAAATTGCTGAATCAACTGCTCCTCCAGAATGGCTGGTAATACCACTTAAGGGCGGATAGACCGTCCACCCGGTGCCACTACCCACTTCTACTAAGGCTGGGCTTAATAGGAGCAAGAGACTTGGTGGCAACAACCAGAATGAAATATTATTTAATCGTGGAAATGCCATGTCAGGCGCACCTATCAGAATCGGAACAGACCAATTACCAGATCCACCTATCATCGCCGGCATAACCATAAAAAATATCATTAAAAAAGCGTGAGCCGTTATTAAAACATTATAAAGTTGATGATTCCCACCAAGAATTTGATCGCCGGGTCGTGCTAATTCCATACGAATCAGTACTGAGAAGCATGTGCCCATCACTCCAGCAATGGCACCAAAGATGAAATATAGAGTCCCTATATCCTTGTGGTTAGTGGAGAACAGCCATCGGACCGGATTTGTCGTAAAATTGAGATTCTTTCGTTTTCTTCCTTATCAGAGAGGGCCCCTTGTTGAGCGGGGCTTCTTTTTGAAAAAGGGGGAGTGAGGGCTTTCCGGACCTTCCCCAACCGGAGGGCGGAAGATCACGAAAGGGAGACAGAGTCCTAACTAAATCATAAAACAAGCTACCATTCCATCTATCATATCAGTCGAGTCGATCCGATTCGTTCTTATCTATAGATAACGCAAGAGAGAACTTATGACCTCGCGGATGGAGAGGGATTCGAACCCCCGGTATTCCTATCAATACTTCGGTTTTCAAGACCGACTCTTTCAACCGCTCAGACATCCATCCCCTTCGCGCTTCGCCCGCCCTATCTATCCGCGCGCTGGCAGGTAGGGCCTTATCTATGTGATTCGCTACGCTTGCTTGCGCCTATCGGCGGATTCTATTGCCTGCCGGTTAGCGAAACTTTTCCGGTAGTACGAATCGCTACGCTTCGCTTCTTTCTATATGATAATATGCACCTTGGTTGCTGCGCTCCCTGCGGGTAATAGCAAGAGAGTGAAGAAGGAATGATCCTCCGAGTGATTGAGTCCGACTCAAGCGAGTGAGTGAAAGGCGTGGCAAGAGAGCGAGTTCTACTCGCGAACGATCAGCAAGTGAAGGACCGATCCTTTTGTTTTGCGCCACCAATACTGTTGCGAGACTGGTACTTGGCGGCTCACGAGCAATATATAGACTAAGGTTGCCCATCACTCCCTCGCTAAGGCCCTTTCTATTCTCTTTCTAGTATGGTTCCTTCATAAGAACACGGAACGCCCAGCTTCGCAGAGCAGCTCTCTCCCCAGACCAGAGCATAGTGTGGAATCTGGGTCGTTTCATCGAGCACCATTTCTTTTAGATAGAAAGGTATTCTGACTTTATTGGATCAAATAAGAACCTAAGCCTTCTACTAGTTTGGACAGACTAAGCTCTATTTCATAGATTGGACTCTTTTACTGTGATTCGCCCCTACTAGTAAGAAGCTGTTCGTTCCCTGGATCCACGTGTTCCTAGTCGGGCCTAAATGGATGAATGAAGAAGCGCGCCCGGGTAGACTTCAAGAGCTCTTTCTCTGCGTATCCTCCTACTTCTTATTCTGGGGGTCATAGAAAGATACGAACCGCCTACTCTTTCAAGCCCTACCATTAGATTGAATAAAATGAAAGCTGCTTGCCCTCAGTAATAAAAAACAGCAATCCCTCCCCTTCTGTTACCTACTTTTACTCATATCTTCGCGGTATACCTCAATACAAGACAAGCACAGGAAAGGATATTCAATCAAAACCGGGCTATCACCCTATCTAAGCAGGTTTCCCCTCTCCTCTACGGAAGTCATCTTTTAATCTATTTAAGTTCCTGTGTCTATCGCTATCGTCCTATTTTCTCTCAATTGCCTATCCTTTATAGATGAGGGGGAGTACCTTAGCAGTAGCTTCCAACAACTTAAGATTGACCTCCTCAAGTGCCAGATATGAATGTTTTATTAATTTCATACGGGACTACTTACTTACCTAAAGTGAACTTTTGGCTTACCTAAAAAGTGGACTGAAGGAACTGACCTAAGCATAGCTCTCTCAAATAAAAATGCCTTTCATTTCTCTTTTAAGACCTTTGTCCTACTTCTAGTCTCAGTCCTCCAGCCTATCGAAAGTCATCTTTTTATTAACATTAACCAACAACACATGCACTTTGTTGGCACTAAAAAAAAGGTTATTCAATCCACTAGTGCAACTGAAGGAATTACCTCTTCTGAACCGGAATAAGAAAGAGCTCATAACCACTACTTGTGAACAGCTCTCCTCAACTGAAGGCGCACCTACTGTTACTAGAAGTCTAGTCTCTCTCAGGTCCAGTTTCGATCTCGAACTACAACATAGGCGGGAAAAGAGATATTCAGAAAAGCCGATTTCCTGTCCTGTCTTAAGAACCTGACTCAAAAGAGAAAAGAAGACCGGACTAAAAGAGATCTCACTTTCGACGATTGAACTCCACTTTCATATCAGGCTTGCACTGGAATTCACTTTCAGGAATCCTTGCTCCTGGCTCATATTCACATAGGCCACTCATAAGAATAAGACGTTCAACTCCCTCAAACACGTGTAATTGAGAGAGTCAGAATATCAGTGCCTTGGGTAAATGTCTACCTTCGGGAGAATCTTACCGAACGACTTTAAAACCTGTCCTCTTCGCTTCCCAAGAGATTGGATTTAGGTAAAAGGGCCTTGTCGGCCACCGCTTTTATTTTCATTCATTTTTCCTATTAAAAAAAAAAGAAAAGACCCCCGCTCGAACTAACTTTCAACGCTCGAACTCCAGAACGAAACTCAAGTCATTGCTCATTCCCGCTCATGCTTGCTATAACAATTCCCTTGCCTACTAGACTTGTCTAAGAAAAGATGCACGAGCCACTCTTTCTCTTATATACGGTATTTTAAGATAGTGATTTGAATGCCTATCCCCTGCCTATGCTAAGCCTTTACTACCTACCCTTACCTGTCCGCCTTGAACTACTGCGCCTGCGCATACCTTTTCTTGCTCCATCCAGAAGGTAGCTTGAACTGGCATTGTACAGATAGATAGCCAGTAGAAAGAACTATTCCCAAGCTGGAGAGGTGGGAGAGGAGAGAAATTGAAGTGGATCTCCTATCTATATTCGACAGCTTGAAGAGGGCGGATTTAGAAAGCAAAATTTTCATTGAAAGCGATTGTGCCTACCACAGTCAAGTTCGGTATTTACTAGCAAGGAAAAGGGTAGGATCTACCAAGACGGGTGGCATGTGAACCGCTTTGGAGTGAATCGGTTAAGAACCGCAGATGGCACATCGAATCCCCGCAGCCACTTTGCTGAGTTGATAGATAGATAGATGAACTAGCCCGAGGACCAAAGGAGAGTACTTCTTTTGCCATTGGAAGCTGCTGTCAGTAGGCATTCTTTGCGCCAGAAAGAGAGATTGTATTGTAGCTTAACTTCTTAAACAAAGCCGGCTCCAGTTCTATTCAGAATAGGGCAAGAAAGCGACTTGCCGCCTCAGTCACGAAGGAATACCGAAGAGCCTAAAGAGGGTGTTAGAATGCAGCTAGATAGAGAACTATAAGATAAGAGGGATTCCATGGGTGAGAAGGCTGACATGAAGGCTCTCATTCCAAACCGGTAAAGCGCAAGGGGCAAGCAGTTGACTCTTTCACTCGGACTCACTAGCAACTCCAGGAGCGACCCCTCATCATCTTACGATGAAAAGCAGGTTTATTCCGTGGTAAACCACAACGAGTAAGCGAGATAGGGTGAGGTAAAGCCTCAGACCGGTCAAAGGAGCCTCCGTAAAACCTCATCAGACAGGTAGCGGAAGCTGATAGAAAGGGGCGATGAGCTCAGTAGAGGAGAAGCCGTCCTGATGAAATAGAAAGCCCTAGCTATGAGTGACTCAAATCTAGCCGTGATGCGCGAGGGCCAATATTCAAATGAAAGCAAGGGGCTGATTGCCCTCATGGGGAAGGGATGAATACGAGCAGTCGGAAGAGCAGCTCTCTCAGAAGCAACCAATCCAAGAATTGATGGATTTGGTAGAGTGCCAGTCACAACACTAGAACCAAGTTAGGTGAGCTTGAAGGCATCGGTTGAAGCCCTTAGTTGCAAGGTCTTTGACTGTGCCCAAGAAAGGGATGGATAATAGATCTTAGATAGTTCCCACTTCCACTTAACAAAGGAAAGATATCACACACTACACAAGACAATCATGTGCAAGCTGCTTGAGTTGAATCAGCCTCAATTCCTCTCTCACTCACGATGAAAGCTAAGAGCTTGCTCGAAGACAGCCTTTACTTTATAGTTGTAATCTATCCTATCCTATCCTTTAGGCGGGGATAGGTTCATAGGAGGACTTGGTTACATAGGAAGGAAAGGCTTAAACTAGAAGGGATAAGAAAAGGAATTTGTGCAACACTCTTAGTAGAAGGCCGAGTTGAAACTCCCTCTATCCGCGTACAGGACAAGCAAGTTATTGAGGGCTCTTTATGCCAAATACTTTGACACTACAGGGGAGAAAACCAGAAATCTCCTAAGCAATAAAGATCTTCCTATTGATACTAGCATTAGTGCGACTGGCTCCCGGGGAAAAGGAATTACACTAGATCTTGGCAATGGCACTCCAACAAGCTCGGCAGGGAGAGAAAGAAGAGAAGGAGAAGAGGAAGTACGACGAAAAGGGTATGAAATAGGTTGCTTGTAGCGATTTCGATTGCTTATTCGGTTGGGATTACCAGCCGACTTGCCTGACCAAAGAATAAGATAAAAAGAAGAGTTCCCGCCTACGGCTACATGCCCATTCAGAGCTATACCTGGAGTCGAGCTAACTGCATAAGAAAAGGGGAACTTTCCTAAAAAGCCTAATAGCAATTAACCGCATTGGAAACGACGAATCACACTCTGAAAGGAGGCACCCTCCCTTATTACGTTACGGTCGAACCTCGCCTTTCTTCCTTCCTCTCCCGTTGGTCGAGCGTCTTCAAACCTTCGCTCCAATACTTTCGAACAACTCTCGTACCCTTCGCTCATAAGCTAACTAAGAGCATGCCTTCGATCCGGCGTGAACTCTTTGCATTGCCTTTAGAGTAGATGTAGTAGATTGAGATCTCTCGACAACCGTAAGAGGTTAAGGTTCCAACCTGGGATTGTAGTTCAATCGGTCAGAGCACCGCCCTGTCAAGGCGGAAGTTGCGGGTTCGAGCCCCGTCAGTCCCGACGCCGGATTCAAAAAAGACATCAATTCCTCTCTCCATTTTCTGTGGACAAAGAGTAGGATCTAATTTCCCAGCAGGAGGATCCTTCTTTCGTTTCGCATTTCTCATCGGACAAATAAAGTAAAGGAATCCAAATGACAATAACTAGTAACGGGGATAGACATATGTAGATTGGTACAATCGGGGGTATCACCATATTCAGGATTCAAAGAGATACCGTACTGGTCGAGCTTTTTTCGATTGTTCCTCCTGGTCCATCGAATAGAAAATTTTGTGGTATATCGTATAATAAGATCAAGGCTGCACGTGAATCTGACTCTAAAATTTTTAGGAGCCTCTTGCTTTTGGTGAATTACCGGTGCTTAATGCAATAACCGGTGAGCAGACTTGCGACGTGCTTACGCCATCGCGGACGTCCGGGTATGGATTACTGGAGTGAAGGGATTGGCGCGAACCAGAGTGTGCTTCGAGACCATCTTTCTCTCAGGAAAAACAACGAACAGGGGACGACCTCGTTCCCGAGTCTCATCAATCTCAATGTCTATGGGTCCACAGCCCGATTGAAAAAAGTTTAACATCCTGAACGAACTTCTTTCCTTAAACCCTCGTAAGGTATCTCTATCACTCGTTACGCCGAATCAATCAACAAGCAACCATAATTTTCTATCTTCAACGCTTCAGGCAGGTGGCCTAGCTAACACAGCAAGGACTTACACCATATACTCAGTGCCCCTAATAGATGTGGAATTAGACTTTCTCTCTTCTATTTTTTTTAGACGGATATCGAACTCCTTCTTGGATTCAAAAAATGTGGGAATAAAGAGTATTAACAGAAAATATTTCATCTTTCCTTGATGCGGCAATAAATAGTCCTGACTTTCCTGAAAGCTTACTAAGGTGCGACGCCTGATTGTGAGTCTCATAGCCATACGAGAGCTTGGAATTACACCCTAGAAGGAGTTAGTCAAAGCCTTCCTTTCGCCCTCGCTTTCCTTCATCTCATGCATCTGGGGAAGGAAGCGAAGCTGTTTAAGTAAGAGTTAGCGCCTATGGAAAAGAGATTTTAATCGCTTTGTGGCGGGATAAGCTGTGATCTTATTCCTAACTTGGGATATTAAGTAAAATAACATCACTCATTGGCAAAGCATGAATTAGCCTTCGAGTTGTGGCTTCTTGTTCATCTTTCACTATCTGACCTTTCATTTCAGGTTCTCTTCTCTTAGTCTTCCATGGCCCATTCCTCTAGAAATGACTTTTTAATAACCTAATAAGAGATCTATTACGCGCATCATCGCATAATCTATTTTCTTGGAAGGAATTAGCTAACTAGCCTAGCTGACAAGGCATGGCATGAATGGCGGGATGCTAACTCGATTCGCCCTTGCCTCTACGGGATTACTACCTTATATAAAAAAATAGAAAGCACCAAAGGTAAGCAGTTCCCAGTCGAAAGATAAAATTATTCTTAGCAGTTAAACAAGTGAATGGAATTTTTTTCCCCCTATTGGTTGACTGGGCTTCCCCAGTGTCATCATCGACCCGCTCCTGCACCATCTCATCCTTAGTGAATAAAAAAGGGTGCTTGTGCTTCTTAAGTAGCATTTACTTACCTTCTTCATCGAAGGCTTCCATTGATAGGGAACTGTTCTATCTAATGTGGCATTATCACGTGCGGCAAGTGTTTCTGCCTCATCCCCACCCCGATGGCTATAGTCGAGCAGAAATGACTTATCTATTTAGTAGCTGAACCAAAGAGAAAGTAAGCCCCGTCGCTCTCACTACAGCCTTTCACTTTAACCGGGCATAGGCCCTCTTTCCTAATTCATCTACTGGTCTTATCTTACAAGCACCAGAATGAGAGAAGGACTTCCTGGCTTGACTTTATCACATAAAAACTTCATTAGTATAGATCTGTAGCCCGTTCTGGGTCTTTAACCGAAACTGGGACTAGGCATGGAAAAGCTCGATCAACGTCCTTCTCTCCCGAGGTTCGAAATGTGGAGGTACCTTTACCGTCACCTGCTAGCTCTGTCCGCCACGGGTTAGCGACATAAAGTGCGAATAAAGGTTCATCGGGACATTTTCTTCAACAACTGAAGCCCTTATTATCCCAGCCTCCAAAGGAAGTAAAGACTACAAGTCCCTATGGAAGTTCCTTGCCCACTTCTTGGCATCTGCCTTTATTATGTTTCATGTCCGCAAATCGTATTCATGTCCGACCCCCCTTCTCTGTTGGCGAATCGACTTCAGCTCCTGTACTTCTTTCTTTAGGGCCGTCTAAAAAGTCTTAAGTTCTTGAAATTCGGCTCCTTTTGAAGCGGAGAAAGGGTGAAAGCTAATAAGAACTTTTTTTCATAACTTACTTGGAAAATGAAACTCATGCCTTTCCTTAATCAGTTACTTGCCTCCTTCTGCTACTATTGATTCAATTCCAAAGATGGAGGAAGTGAAAACAGACTGAAAAGGATAGGAAGGAGACTCGACCTTAGGGAGATAAAATCCCTTTTTCTCAATCTCTTCTAGTTAGTAGTACCTACCGGATGAATTACTTCCCTTAAAGGCCTACCTTCCTTGGCACATAGATTAGCATTATTCCCCTTACCTTAGATACGGAAAGCATGTCAGACTGTAGAGTGGGCTTCCTACAATCGGGGGCGAGTCACCTTCATGCGGGGCTACCTAGCTACCATGGAAGACAAACCTTCCCCCATTGTCCATTCGAAGGGCGCTGACTTTCATTATCAGGGTATTTTCGAGGGGTGAAAGGTGCATGTGGGGTTTTCGTACGCGGCTTAAAGCAAGCATTTCAGGCATTTCTTAATGAATAGCTAGATGGTCTCCGCCGTCTAGGATCTATAGATAGAGACCACGAGGGGAGAAGAACATCATCAAGTTCCTTTTTTCCGGGATTTTGGCTACCTATAGGCGAAAGAATTCTACTTTTATCGGCTGACTATTCATAGGCGAACGAATTAGGCTTTTGAGAAGGACTAAGCAGCAATCTCAGTGAAACGTGAGAGGCTCATTGCGTACGAGCTTCAATAGTGAGAGCTAAGCTAGGAACGGGGAAGGATGAGCAGAGAGGGAAGGACTTTCTAACTGAACTTGACTTACCCATAGAAGGAACGACTTAAAGGGTTCAGGTTTCTGGTTGAATACCTATCCCTGCCTTCTAGCATTCATGCCTCATCTTTCAGATTGATCTAGCATTCCATACCGGATTTCTGATATCTCTATCTTTTTGATCCGGATTTCGTATCTATCTTTCTCATATTTGACTGATTTTGTATGCTCATGCCTAATCCTCTTGATTAGACTATCTATGCCTATCTTTCAATCCGGATTTGATATCCCTCTCTAACCTCTTCAAGGCATGGGAAACCTAAAAAAGCAAAGGAGAGGCTAGCGGCGAAAGCAGATTGATAGGGGGTCACCCGGCTCTTTCTAACTAAAGGTCGGCGTATCCTATCACCTAATCTTTCTAAGGAGCGAGAGCATGGGAAACCTCTCAGATTGAACTAGGCCTTCTGAAGCATACCTTGCATCGTCTAACTGCCCCCGCTAAATCATGATTGAATGTCTCATTTTCCTCTTTCTTCTTTCTCGTCTTTGACACCATTCGTCTGATCATGGCTAAGACTCACTAACATTCTCTTTGCCAGCAGGCTCCCACTTGCTGGTTCCGGGCTTGCTGGCCTATAATCCAGATTGATCTATTCAGATTGAGGAAACACCGAGTTCAGGTCTTCTTTCTATGCCCCAACTGGAGAAACTCTGAGATTTCTCACTATTCGTATGAAAATGGGGAAACAGTCTTTCTCAGACTCAAATCCTTCTTTTTTTATGCCACGGACTCCCCGAACGGACTTATAGCAGCAATACCAGCCAGAACCTCTGATGAGACCTATCCATCGTACTATCACTCTCCGCTATTAGAGAGGCTTTTCACCCACATGCGGGTCATCCTTCTCTAATACCTGCTATAGGCAAGCTAAAATAAGGGTCCACCCTCATGCTTTAAGCCTATAATAGAAAGGGTATAAAGAGGTATCCTTAACGTGGGTTTTACCTAGGTAAAATAGCATTCTATTGGGATCAAAATCCCCTTACATGTATTGGATGAAAGGTCCTAACTCCTAGCAAAGTCATTCTTCACTGTTTTTCCCCTTACCTTTGCCTGTCTTGAAAGCTTCTGGCCGGGGAGATGCGGAACATTCTTTGCCTCATCTTTCATGCCTACCTACCATGCTAATCAAGATGGAAGATCTCATTTCGAATTTGAGTTTGGAAACTTCCCTAGTTTCAATGGGTAACGTGTTCCGCTGCTTGGACTGACTCTTGCTATTGGAAACATATGCTCCCTAACGGTTTGGGCCCTTCCTTTCGTTTGATGGCATGCGCCTTCTTAGAATAAGGCTAGGAGCTATTCTCCAGTGATGGCTGCCTTCACCCTATGAGTGGGGTCTTTGCCTGGAAAAAAGGCTTTCACTATAGAAAATTCTCAAGTAGATGTTCCCTGAAATGGTTGCTCTTTCGAAAGCAATGGTTGCTAGGAATGGTTTTGCTGTCTAGCTCTTGCAAGCAAGGCGTGAAGCGATTCTCTTGAGCTCTAACCGGCTAAACCCGCTTTGGTGGCCCGCCCCAAGTCTTGCCCATAGCTGACTTCTTTGCTAGATGATATCGAATAGTACGACTAGAGTTCAATCCCTCAGAAAGTCATAGTACGACTACAGGGAAAGAGATCTGAAAGTAGCCTTTTACCCCGTTATTCGATGGTGAATGCAGCCTAGCTCTCCCCATTCAATAGGCTAAGCCTATCCCTTTGCCGTAAAGCTAAGACAGAACTCAGCTAGGACCGAAGATAGGATTGCCAACCGGATGAAAACCGAAGAGAGCATTGCCAGTTTCATTCCAGTCTTTTCTCAATTGAGAAGTCAACCAACAGGTCAATCCTTCCCTTATATCATATCCATTTTACACAGTCTTTGTTGAAATAGTGTAAATAGTGCGAGACTTTCAACTAATGAAATCTAAACCAGCTAGTTCAGTCAGATACCGGCTAAGCAACCTCTAAAGCAGCTATCGGAGCAGTAGCAGCTTGAAATTCGCATACCAAAGACGATGGAATTCCCCACTTTCTAATGCAATACGGCAAAGCTTAGGGAGTCAGCTAGTCCAACATCAGTCATTCTAATGGAATATCTGGAATATCGAACTAGGAATTGAAAGACTTTCTTTCTTTATATACGAGTCAATTACATACCGGAAATCTCGAACAGTAAATGCTATACCGGAAATGCGATATCTAAAGTCAATCTCAGTGAATTCCGTACAAAGCAGTCCAACCAAAACCTAACAGTATATCAGATCTATCCTATAAAGGTAGTCCAACACAAGCAATCGATACTACGCCTTCGACCTTTGAGAAGTTACTTTGTGAAATAGGATTTCTCCCTTGTACAATTTCTTCATTTTAGATAGCTAGAGCTAAGCCTGTCCTAAGAATGAGTCGGGTAGGACCTTTCAGTCAAGTGCCTTGCCTTCCTTGCCTATTCATTTAGTCCAACAATTGAAATACCTATTCGCATTCCTTCCCAGTCCACTTCGAAAGTTACTTTGTTC